CAAAACCCGTAGCTACTTGTACTAGAAAACAAGTAAGTGTGATCCCCCCTAAACAATAAAATATGTTGACATGAGGAGGAACATATTTACTAGTTATATCATCTGCAATCGCCTGAATCTCAAGACGTTCCTCAAACCAATCATATACTTTATTGAGATAGGTAACCCAATAGAACTCCCCCTCTGAGAACCGTATATGAGAATTTCATCTCGTACGGCTCAAGCGGAAACACACAAATACTGATTTCAACGGATATATAATAGAAAGTTCAAAACTTCATTAGCCGCTTGATTCGATTTGCCTCGAAGATACGAAGTAACAAAAATCCGGAATCTCTTCTTTGTGATGATAATGCCAAAAAATATCAAGTTGGCTCATCTGTCTTTCTTTATGTTGATCGTTACAGGCCTCTTGAATCTTCTCTTCCCTATTTTTTATTTGTTATTTGATTTATTGTTTTTTTTTTTTGTGCGTACTGCGGATTTACTCTTGTTTTACTATTGATAGGAATTCTCTTGTTGAGACCCTATGAATCAATTGAAACCTCAGATTCATACTAGAACCACGATGATTTAGCCTCAAGCTAAACTCAAAGGTTCTCTGAGTAAGAACCTTTGATGATCACTTATTGAATGAATGGATGTAATGACTCAACAAAATCTAGAGAAGGAGTTATCCTTCGGTCAAAATAAATCTGAAGGAATAAAATTCGTTTGATTTTTGAAATACCTATTTGAATTTTTTTTTTGAGTCCGGTTGCGAGGTCTGAATAAATAGTAGGTATGAATCATAGTTCAAATATTTCTTTTCTTGATCTATTCTATATATTCCGTGCTCCAGATACTAGAATAAATATCCGACGAGGTAGAATCATCTTGATAGAGATAACAGGTCCATTCTATGTATTATCAATAGGATCAATTATAACAAGTCACACACTCATATTCCGGAAATACCGAAACAAATAAATTCCACGGTCGAACTACCAGAATAGAATGGTCTAGAAATCCAAGTCTAAAGTAATTTTTTCTTTGATTGAAAGACTAGGACTTCATAGTTCTTATAAACCTAACTCATTGAAATTCCATCCAGTAAAACGGAAGAATTATAAATTTCCAAAATAATAGATAGGAATATCGCAAATAGAGCCATTGCGACCCCCATAAGTGGTGTAGTCCCCCATCCCGGAGCTACTTTACCATATTCCGAATTCAATGGTTTCAATAAATCCCCTACAGTAGTTCGTCTTGGCCCAGATCTAGAACTATCCTCAACGGTTTGTGTAGCCATAAATCCTATTTAACGATTGGTTGAGATCTGTTGACTTTGTATACTATTCCGTTGTAGTTGTAAATAAACGATCTTATCGTAGATCCATTGTGATCTTGAAATTATCTAAAAATGGAAACAGCAACGCTAGTCGCCATCTCCATATCTGGTTTACTTGTAAGCTTTACTGGGTACGCCTTATATACCGCTTTTGGGCAACCCTCTCAACAACTAAGAGATCCATTCGAAGAACACGGGGACTAGTTGAAGTAATGAGCCTCCCATATTGGGAGGCTCATTACTTCAATTAAATTATTTCAAAAAGTTATTTCATTTTTTTAGTCGGAACCTTAGGCGGTTCTCGAAAAAAGATAGCGAAAAAAATTATCCCTAAAGTCGAGACTAAAAGGAATGTATAAACCAATGCTTCCATGGATTCGATCGTGGTTTACAATTATAGCTTCCACACCTATTCATTTGGGATCATTTACCATATCATATAAAGAAAGAAAAAAGTCAAAGAAAAGATGGTGATTCAAGTCAAGATTTCTCTGATACCCGATGTCAAATCAAAAAAAAATAGAGGAGAAAGATACCACAACAATGTCGTATCAGACTACTTGTCTCCTTGTAGTTGGATCTCCAAGTTTTTGGAATGCTCCAAATTCTACTTGAGCATCCAAATCTGGATCAATACCAGCAAAAACATCTCTGAACAAGGTTCTAGCGCCATGCCAAATGTGTCCGAAAAAGAAGAGCAAAGCAAACGTAGCATGCCCAAAAGTGAACCAACCCCTTGGACTGCTACGAAAAACACCATCGGATTTCAAAGTAGCCCGATCTAATTCAAAAATTTCACCTAATTGGGCACGTCTAGCATATTTTTTCACAGTAGCAGGATCAGAATAACTTACTCCATTAAGTTCGCCACCATAGAACTCAACAGTAACACCTACTTGTTCAACACTATACTTTGATTCTGCCCTTCTAAAAGGAACATCAGCTCTCACAATTCCGTCTTCATCTACCAAAACTACCGGAAATGTTTCAAAAAAAGTAGGCATACGACGTACAAAAAGCTCGCGCCCTTCTTTATCTCTAAAGACGGGGTGTCCTAACCATCCAACAGCAATTCCATCCCCATTGTCCATTGAGCCTGCTCTGAATAATCCCCCTTTTGCCGGATTATTACCAATATAATCATAAAAAGCTAATTTTTCGGGAATTTTAGACCAAGCTTCCGATAAACTAAGATTTTCGGCTAGCCCGGCACTAACTCTTCGATATATTTCTTGCTGAAAGTATCCCTGATCCCACTGATAACGAGTAGGACCAAATAATTCGATTGGGGTAGTTGCTGAACCATACCACATAGTTCCAGCAACAACAAAAGCTGCAAAAAAAACAGCAGCGATACTACTGGAAAGTACAGTTTCAATATTGCCCATACGTAATCCTTTGTATAGACGTTGAGGCGGACGGACACTAAGATGGAATAGGCCTGCTAATATGCCCAATGTACCCGCTGCAATATGATGAGAGGCTATTCCTCCCGGAACAAAAGGATCAAAACCTTCCGCGCCCCACGCTGGATTTACAGATTGTACTTTTCCAGTTAGTCCATAAGGATCGGACACCCATATTCCAGGACCATACAAACCTGTTACATGAAATGCGCCAAAGCCAAAGCAAGCTACCCCTGAGAGAAATAAATGAATTCCAAAGATCTTGGGCAAATCCAAAGAGGGTTTTCCCGTACGTTCATCACAGAATATTTCTAGGTCCCAATATACCCAATGCCAGATAGCTGCCAAGAAGCACAAGCCGGAAAACACTATATGTGCCCCTGCCACACCTTCATAACTCCAAATACCCGGATTTGTTATAGTTCCTCCTGAAATACTCCAACCACCCCACGAATTGGTTATTCCTAAACGAGTCATGAAGGGTATAACGAACATACCTTGTCTCCACATTGGATCAAGAACGGGATCAGAGGGATCAAAAACCGCTAATTCGTATAAAGCCATCGAACCAGCCCAACCAGAAACTAGAGCTGTATGCATTATATGAACAGAAAGCAATCGACCGGGATCATTCAATACGACAGTATGAACACGATACCAAGGCAAACCCATGGAAATACCTCTTTATCAAAGAAAAATAGACACTATGTCACTTTATTTTATCGCATTGGAAAAGACTATATATACTATGTACCTAACCTTTTCAGTAGATTCTGTATCAGAAAGGATTAATATTTATTCCATTCCATTGAAAATAACGGAACAATTTTGTTCGTAAGAACAAAGAGAAGCAGATCTATTCTATACCCGATAAGTACCAATACGCAATGGGAGGATTGGTCCCATTTTTGGGGAACGAATGGATAGATACTTGTTTATCATTCGAACGATCGATTTCTTCGTTCAAATTTTTTCTTTATTCATTCTGTCTTACTCTATAAACTTTCCAATCTATGTATCAAATAGAATAAAGAGAAAAAAGGGATGAAGACAATAAACCATTGATTGTTACGTTTCCATATTAAAGTGAAGTATAGTACTAAATTTTTTTCTTTAATTTAATGCCCATTGGTGTTCCAAAAGTACCTTTTCGGAGTCCTGGAGAGGAAGATGCGGTTTGGGTTGACGTATAGTGCGACTTGTCAGACATATTGGGTCATATGGGATTTACCCGTTCTCTCCCCTGATCGAGATATCCTCTCTTTCGCCCAAGAGATATTGTATTGAGTGAAGCATCAATCAATCATTCGGAGCGTGAAGTGCAATTAGATCAATTTATTTTATATTGGGGATCAATATTATCAATTTAGAAGAATTTATGGTTTACTTGGACTGATAAAATAAAGTATCCAGGCTCCGTTCAGAAAATACCAAATCGATAACAAATTGTTAATATAATATATGTACGATTACCACTTGTATCATAAATGATTCTTATACCTACTATTACTTTATACCTACTATTACTCTTTATACCTACTATTACTATAGTAGTGATCCCAAATTGCCGACCAACGGAATAGTATGATGAATACATCAAATAGTTTTGGGGAAGCAAGACACGAAATTAACTAAAAAAAAAAGAAGTCATAACAAAAAAATGGTACTGAGACCATTTGTCCTATATGTGCAAATAGAATTCGGACAGATCTTTTCCCGGGGTAGACCATGAACCTAAAAGAATTGAAAGGGCCCATTCAGGAACAAGACAATGACATCGTGATTTTAATATCGATGAAACAATACATCAATGATAGGTTAGTTTAATAAGTTCAGTAATCTCTTTTTTTTTTTAGAGGGAAGGGAGCCAAAACTCATCTCGTTTTTTTAATAGAAGACCTTTCATTAAAAAAACCTGTTACATAAAAAAAAAGAAATAAAACTGGAATCGACACATTGATTCTTTTTTTTTTTCGCAATTTTTTTTGAACCGTATGCATCCAAAGGTGCACGTATGGTTCCTAAGGGATGCAATTTTTTCCTAAGAGATACAATTTTGTCCTAATCAACCGACTTTATCGAGAAAGATTACTTTTTTTAGGCCAAGAGGTTGATAGCGAGATCTCGAATCAACTTGTTGGTCTCATGGTATATCTCAGTATAGAAGATGATACTAGGGATCTTTATTTGTTTATAAACTCTCCCGGCGGATGGGTAATACCAGGAATAGCCATTTATGATACTATGCAATTTGTGCCACCTGA